TAAAGCGAAATAAGCACAAGGAAAGAGCAATAGGCCGGACCAGCCTACAAAAACGAAACGGTCCCGCCGCAACCAGTCATCCATAATATCAAATAAATCTTTTTCGTCTTTGGTAAATTTACCAAGGGCTATAGTCATAGTGATCCTCCTATTTAACTATATTCAACCATTTCCGAGCACCTGATAGTATTTTCGGGGCGTCTGAAGATTCGATCATTTCTCTATGATTTCTCTTGTACTGCCCCCTTCCAACGGGTTTCGAAGAGAAAAATCCTTTATTGTCCCATAAACTCACCTAGGGAAATCAATGAATTCAATTTGATTATTCTTTTTTACTAAACATATAAACCGTTAATTGTCTTCTTATGACTCATCAATCAGATATATGAATCTTTTCAAAGAACTTTTCTAAGGAACAAGTGACCCCCCTTCTCACGACTAACCGCTCCTCCGGACCTATCTTCGATTAAATATTAAATAATGTTATTCTTAGATCTTGTTCGTGAGATTAAGAAAAAGAAAGATATTTCTAGATTTTTCTAATTTCTATGTATATTAAAGTATATTAAACTAAATCCAATTCCATATACATAATATGAGATTTTATTAATTTCTTTTTAATTTTCTTTGAATGTCTTCTTTGTTATATCTCTTTTTCCTTTAAAAAAATCGAACACTCCAGACCCGTGAGTCAAAGCAAAAAAGACACTTCGAATATTTTGAATCTTATCTCTTAGAACGCAAAGCTAGTTTTCTATTTTTTTTTCGTGAAATTCAATAAAAAATAGAAAGCTGGAAATGAAAGTTTCTTTCTCGCATCCATTCTCCATTACACTGTCGAAACAAAAATTTCGGGTGCGGCGAAGCCGGGATCTGATAGCTATACACCTAAATAGACTTAGATAGATCGAAATTCATCTTGATTTGGAATCAAAGAAAGATAGTGAAAATGGCTCTTATCTTGTGACTTGGAAGAAATATTTTTCTGTACAGGAAGGGAGTAACAACTTATTCCCATATAAAATCTAGGAACAAGAAGATTGAATCGTAAATATCGACAAATTCTTTCGAAGTTCAAGGAAATTAAATTCAAAAAAGGAAATGGTTCAACCGTTCTAATTCAAATTTAATCTCTATAGAATTTTAATATCAAATATCAGAATAGCAGATATGGTCATAATTAAATGAGTCAGGTCCACTTACTTTTTCTTTTGTTAATTTCGAATCTTTCCAATGGATTTAGTTGATATATAAGGATCTTTAGTGGCGTATTATGAATAATAATGAAAATTTACCGAACAAGTGTTCCGTTTTCTTATTCTAGACTAACTCAGTATAAATGATAACGTATTATCCGGTTAGTTCCTTTTCTATTTCAAAGAAATAGAAAATATTTCTATTTTCTGAATACTAGGACTGGGCTTTTCTTTTTTTCAAAAAAGCCCCTTATCGGATTTGAACCGATGACTTACGCCTTACCATAGCGTTACTCTACCGCTGAGTTAAAGGGGCTTCTTTTATTGAATTCCCGAATGGCTTACTAGATAGAGAAAAGCTCTCTATGGACATATATATTATTATATATTATTATATATAGATATTATATATATATATATATATTATATCCAGTAGAGTCATATTGGTTAGTGACTGATTTTTGAAAAATCAAACGTATTTGCCTAGCGCGTCAGGGGTAAGATGATTCCAGACAAGCCCTAATTTTTTTATTGCTCTGATCCCTATACAAAGCAAAATTCACTCGATTGATACATAACATACATGTACACGTACCAATTCGACAGAAAATAAATTTCAAGATATTTCATCGAGTCACATGATGAAGAGATTCTAGCTGTCCCCTTCAACTAAAATCTTAGAGAAAATTTTTGATAACTTCTGGCTCCCTATTTATTTTATTCGAGTTATATAGAATGTCGATTCTAATGAACGATTCATGAATGACGAATCCAAAAATTCTATACAATTTGGAAAAACGGAAAGATCCCTAGGATCTAATCATACCATTTGATTATATTGACAATTTCAAAAAACTGATGATACTATGATCATAGTAGGAAGGCAGTTGGTCAAGTTAGCCCCCATCGTCTAGTGGTTTAGGACATCTCTCTTTCAAGGAGGCAGCGGGGATTCGAATTCCCCTGGGGGTAGGGTACTGCGAAAGGAAGGTGATCGGAGATTACCAATAAACCTAAAATTTATTCTTACTGGGTCGATGCCCGAGCGGTTAATGGGGACGGACTGTAAATTCGTTGGCAATATGTCTACGCTGGTTCAAATCCAGCTCGACCCAATAATTCGCCAATCTACCACGAGATCCCTTGTCCCTCAGAAATATCCCAGACGAAGATAAAAAAGAATCAAACTTTCTGCTAGACCCCTTAATTTTAATTTCCCGGGGATTGTAGTTCAATTGGTCAGAGCACCGCCCTGTCAAGGCGGAAGCTGCGGGTTCGAGCCCCGTCAGTCCCGACAGATCCAATAATCAATTCATTTTTCTCTTTCTATGAACTAGTAAGAACTAGTAAAGGATGTCGGGGGTCTACTTTCTTTCATTCCCAAAGCAAAAAAGGAGTCTTTATTTCTTTTTTTCTTTACTATTTTTTCCATTTCGTTTTTATTGTTTAGGTTTTTAACTATGCAATTAATCGATGCAAAAAGGCAATCTAAAGGCAATCTGATGATCCTTTATCATAGATTGTCTAAGGAAGGCGTAAGGTAGGTTATAGAAAAAAACAAATAAACGGCTGATAGATGATAGAGAAAAGAATTTTGGAGTGATTCGGTCAGGAATCAAAATTGTGATTCGGTATGGATAAAAGACTTTACTATGTTATACTATTCAAGTCGCGGCGGCGGGTTGATTTGATAGATCAGATATTGTTATTAATGATATTGATCCGATTTAAGTTCAAGATCATCGAGAGGTAATTCATTCATTGAATTTACAGACGAAAGATTTATCATTTCTAGGGGATTAAATCCCGAATTATTGCGAAGTAAAAAACCGATAAGATTATGGAAGTAAATATTCTTGCATTTATTGCTACTGCACTATTCATTCTAGTTCCTACTGCTTTTCTACTTATCATTTACGTAAAAACAGTCAGTCAAAATGATTAATTCATTTGAATGAAACTTTCCTTCTGAGTTCTTATCAAAAATTGAATTGACGAAGTCAAATGAAAAAGATTCCAATTTCACGTCTTAACTTAAACGAACTGAGCGGACTATAATTAGAAGCGGCAGTATTCTAAGAGAAGAGATAGGTAGTATGGTAGAAAGAAATAGATGAATCTTTCTACCATACTTTAGTCTATAAAGTTGTAATCTTAAATAAAGATTAAAGGTTTAAGTTTCTATAGATCAATCTACAATCTTATGTGTATATTAATTCCATACAATATATGGAGTTGACATAACACCCAATTTGCTATATTTATTTGCTCTGATCAATTTGAAATAATTATTATCTTAGGAATTCGAAATTTCTTTCCTTTCACTAATTTAAGTTTAAGTAAGGTTTCCTCTTATTTATTTTTATCGCCCGAACCATGATAAGAAATAAGTGACTAAAACAGAAATCACTTTTCTAAAATTAGACAAACTGCCCAATATGTGACTCGTCCGAGTCAAGATCTTATTATATTATTGCATAGTCGATCGTTAGACAACCACTATCTCTATATCATTTCTCCTAGAAAGTGCGCATACACTTGACAAAACGCCTTTCTCTTTGAACAGCAAAGAAATAAAAAAGGTCCGTCCGGTCTTCCTCAATATGCATCTATAAAGATGGTAGGTGTCCATTCCCGTTGATTGAAATAGAATAAATTTCGGAAGAATTTGAGGTTGGAATCAATTTCCAATTATCCGAATACCGTTCTTTTCAAAATATAAACACGGGAATCGCTGAAATATCTCTGAAAGAGTATGATTGATATCATAGATTCCTCCAATGGAGTCCGGTGGGACTCGAAATTCATAGATTTTGAATTGGAAATAGTTCAAAATGCGTTGCAGAACGAGCTATAAAACAATTGATATGGGTTTGATTCCTGACCTCAATTAGTAGTACTTCTAGAGCCCACTTCTTCCCCACACTACGAGTGAAAGGGAAAATGTAAAGACTACCATTAAAGCAGCCCAAGCGAGACTTACTATATCCATGTTAATTATGTCCCCTATCTCTATAAATACGAAAGAATTATTCCTCACTAATAATAGTGGAATCGACGGTGCAGAGTCAAAAAGGGATTCTGACCAAAAACTATTGAGAAACCAATACAATAAATAAAATCGATTATGATTTTGAATCAGGAAAGATTAAACACAAGCAAAATACGTAGTAATATTCCAATCTATATTTATCAAAGTAAATTATTCATTCAATCTTGGTTGGATACCTGAATACCCAGAGATTCTCACAAGTCTGTCGTATATGAAAGAACTTCCGTCCCCTCCCAAAACTATTAATTTAATTTCCTATCAGGAGCTACAATCTGATTCAAGATCTAGTCATTAGACACTCCCTTAGTAATAGAAGCGAATCGAAAAGTCTTGATAGCCCCCTACCAGTAGATTAAATTAATTTTAGATACGAATGAGGATTCACAATTTTTTCTTTTAGAAAACCTTGAGACTACATGCTTAGCTTAGAATCAAACAAAAAAGCATCAATGGTCTGTTTCCTATGTACGCTTCTATCGGGGAAGAATTCTGCGAGTTATATCAGCAGAAAAGAAGATATTTCTAGTTTTTTGTTGCTATTGATCAGGCGACACCCGGATTTGAACTGGGGAAAAAGGATTTGCAGTCCCCCGCCTTACCACTCGGCCATGCCGCCAAACTGATACAAAATAGATGCAAATTTTCCTGATTACTGAATTTTTATTGTACTTGTATTTTGACTCCTGTTTTCCTTAATCCTTTTCCTAAAAAAACACTTTTTTTATTGGATTTGAGCCATCCCTTCGGTTGAT